TTCGCATTTCGAACAGGCATGAATACAGCATCTATAGGATAACTTCCGTCTTGAAAGTTATTTGGTCTTTTTATACTATATCTATATCCGCGATTCCTCTCGATTTGTAATCCAATACACAAATCAATCGGTTCCGTCAGTCTAGCTATATGTTGTGTATTATCAACGATTTCCACAGAAGGCGGTGAAATGATGTCTTGAGCAGTTACATATCCAGGACCCCTGGCACAAATAAACGCGCCGCAAGTTCCATACAGATTACTTCTCAATCCAATTTCTTTCAAATTCATTAAAATTTCATGTACTGATTCTTGAATACCTACTATGGTAGAATATTCATGGGGTATTTTCTCAGATTTTGCACGTGTGATACATGTTCCTTCTATTTCTCCAAGCAAAGCTCTTCGCATCGCAATGCCTATTGTGTCGGCTTGACCTTTAATAAGTGGAGACAGAATAAAGCGTCCATAACAAAGACGCTTATTGTCTACTCTTGATTCAACACACTTCCACTGCAGTGTCCGAGTAGATACTGTTACTTTCTCTCGAACCATAGTAATATTACTTGATCAGCTCATTGAATCATTTATTTCTCTTGAAATCTCTTCAATGTTTATTTCTACACAGTTTATTCCTATACACGTCTTTTTTTAGGAGGTCTACAGCCGTTATGTGGCATAGGAGTTACATCCCGTACGAAACTTAATAGTATACCACTTCTACGAATAGCTCGTAATGCTGCATCTCTTCCGAGACCAGGACCCTTTATCATGACTTCTGCTCGTTGCATACCTTGATCCACTACTGTACGAATAGCATTTCCTGCTGCGGTTTGAGCAGCAAATGGCGTCCCTCTTCTTGTACCCCTGAATCCACAAGTACCAGCCGAGGACCAAGAAACCACCCGACCCCGTACATCTGTAACGGTCACAATGGTATTGTTAAAACTTGCTTGAACATGAATAACTCCCTTTGGTATTCTACGCGCACTCTTACGTGAACCAATACGTCCATTCCTACGTGAACCAATTCTTGGTATAGGTTTTGCCATATTTTATCATCTCATAAATATGAGTAAAAGATATATGGATATATCCATTTCATGTCAAAACATGATTTTTTTATTGTACATTGGGTTCTTTAGAGAATCCCTTTTAGAAAAATTATCCTTGTCTTTGTTTATGTCTCGGGTTGGGACAAATTACTATAATTCGTCCCCGCCTACGGATCAATCGACATTTTTCGCAAATTTTACGAACAGAAGCTCTTATTTTCATATTTGTTATTCCTTAACTTAATTAAGAATCTACTTCTTGGAAGAAAATAAGTTTCTTGAAATTTTGAACTTCGAATTGTATCTCCGTGAAAAAAGGAATGTTGAAGTTGAAAAAACTCCCTAATTATTCGAATCCTTGTTTCGGATTCTATAAATTATACGCCCTTTGGTTGAATCATAACGACTTACTTCAATTTTGACTCTATCTCCTGGTAGTATCCGTATAAAACTACGTCGGATCTTTCCTGAAACATAACCTAGAATCATATTTTCATTATCTAAACGCACCCGGAACATACCATTGGGAAGTGATTCAGTAATTAAACCTTCATGAATCCATTTTTGTTCTTTCATTCCAGGTAAAACCCCCTTAAAGTATTAATTAATGGAGGAGTAGTGATATTAGACAACCCGCCCTTTCTCTTTTTTTTCACAAATAGTAAGTTACGGATCCAATTCGAATATCAGAAGGATTACCATATATAACACAAAATTTCTCCACCAATTCTTTCTAGGCGAGCTTCTCGGTCTGTCATTATACCTCTCGAAGTAGAAAGAATTACAATCCCCATACCACCTAAAATTCTAGGAATTCGTTGATAGTTAGAATAGATTCGTAGACCAGGTCGACTGATTCGTTTTAAATTCAAAATAGTTCTATATGTTCCTTTCCTATTCCTTCTATGTCGCAGGGTTAAAACCAAAAAATATTTGTTGCTTTCCTGATGTTTCCTCACGTTTTCGATAAAACCTTCCCGTAAAAGTATTTTAACAATGTTTTCGGTGATATTAGTAGATGCTATTCGAACCGTTACTTTTCTATCCATGTCGGCATTTCGTATAGAGGTTATTATGTCAGCAATAGTGTCCCTGCCCATGATGAACTAAAATTATTGGTGCCTCCTAATTTGGATATAATCAACATGCTTTTTTTTTTCTTTTTTATTTATGAATTCTATTAAATAATAAATTAAAGGTATATGCGTGAAACACAATCTACTAAGTAATCTATTTCATTCACTTACTATACCTATATCATGGTCTCGTCTTATAATACCTCAGGGGCTAAGGAAACTATTTTAGTAAAATTTAACTGTCTCAATTCCCGGACGATCGCACCAAAAATTCGAGTTCCTTTTGGGTTTCCTTCTTGATCAACAATAACTGCAGCATTGTCATCATATCGTATTATCATACCGTTGTCACGTTTGAGTTCTTTACAGGTACGTACAATTACAGCTCTGATTACTTCTGATCTTTCTAGAGGCATATTTGGTACTGCTTCTTTGATCACAGCAACAATAACGTCACCAATATTAGCGTATCGGCGATTACTAGTTCCTATGATTCGAATACACATCAATTCTCGGGCCCCGCTGTTGTCCGCTACATTCAAATGGGTCTGGGGTTGAATCATATCATTTTTTTTTTTATTCTATTTTTCAATGCAAAGAACGAAGGAAAAAAACAGAAATATTGTTTGTCCAAAATAAAAAAAAAAAAGAAACCTGCTATTTTTTTTTTTTTCATCCCAAAGACCTCTTTTTCTTTTATTCCTATCCCGAAATAATGAATTGAGTTCGGATAGGCATTTTGGACGCCGCTATTGAAATAGCTTTTCTAGCTATATTTTCTGCCACTCCGCCCATTTCATAAAGTATTCTACCTGGTTTAACGACAGCTACCCAATATTCGGGAGATCCTTTCCCCGAACCCATACGCGTTTCTGTAGGTCTTACTGTAACGGGTTTGTCTGGAAATATGCGTACCCAGATTTTTCCACCACGGCGTACGTTTCGTGTCATTGCTCGTCGCCCCGCTTCTATTTGTCTAGATGTGATCCAAGCAGGTTCAAGTGCTTGAAGAGCGTATCTACCGAAACAAATATGATTACCTCGATAAGATATTCCCTTCATTCTTCCTCTATGTTGTTTACGGAATCTGGTTCTTTTGGGGTTATAGTGGATGGGTCATTTTCAAATTTCATCTCTACTCCAGAACCGGACATGAGAGTTTCTTCTCATCCAGCTCCTCACGAATTAAATGATTCAAAAAAAATTGAGTTAAGATCAAATTCAATTTTTTTTATAATATAAATATATAAATAATATATAACGAATCTTTATTTTGTTTTGTCTTTTATCATATCGGAGCGCTCAAAAAATAGAGCAATTCGGTAAAATAAAGCTTTCGCGGGCGGACATTTACTCTTTCAGAACAAATGAATTGATATCTGGTTTGTTCCGCCATCCCACTCAATGAATCATTAGGATTCATTTTTAATAGAATCTTCTGTATTCACAGGTTTCCGTCGTTCCCATCGCTTCTCGATTAATGGTTAGGTCTGAATTATACAATGGAGCTCCTGTTCTTGAGTCAATCTTCTCAGTCTTTATTGGCTCTACGCTCTTGATTTTTTTCTATGAACATATTCATTTAATTTAAATTCGGGAGGAATTAGTTTGATGCTTTATTACACTGCCTTTTATGAAATGATTCATAGACCTTACATATTATATTGTTGGAATCATATAGCATTTATCATTGGTGTTCTTTTTATCTCTTTCTCTCACCCTTTCATTTATCCACATCATTCTAGATTTCGCTCCCCAAACTCATTATTGGATTGGTTTTTTTTGTTGTTTATGCAAAAAATATTTCAGTTGCTACAATGATATGACCAATATATCATATCTTGACTGGTTATTTAGATCTAGATAATGTGAAGCGATGAGTTGGTTATTAATTCTGCAATTTTGAGTTCATACTATGCGATCCATTATTTTTTGTTTTGAACCCTAATCCTACAAAAAACCAACGAGTCACACACTAAGCATAGCAATTATATCAAATGGTCAATCGAATCTGTATTCAACCCTATATAATTAATTTCTAATTGTTCATTTTTGTTTTGATTGAAGAGAAAAAAAAGAATGAAAGAATTTGTAATTTTATCTTTCATTACGTTACTGGATAGAACGAAAAGACAAGGAAGGGTTTATTATTTTATTCCTCGTCTACAAATATCCAAATTTTGATGCCTAATACCCCATATATAGTTCGAACTCTATAGGAACAATAATCAATTTTAGCTCGAATGGTTTGTAGGGGAACCCTTCCTTCTCTAATCCATTCGACACGTGCAATTTCTTTCCCGTCAATACGCCCTGCAATTTGTACTTGAATTCCTTTTGTATCTGCCTGTTCAGTTAATTCAATAGCTTTTTTTATTGCCTTGCGAAATGAAACTCTATTCCTTAATTGTCCGGCTATAAATTCTGCAAGAATATTAGGATGTCCGTAAGGTTTTGTAATTCTTGTAATAGTAATGTTGAGTTTTCGGTTCACGTAATTCAATTCTTTTTGTACATTCATCTGTAATTCTTCAATTCTTCGTGGTTTACCTTCTACTAATAACTTTGGGAATCCCATATGGATTATGATCTGAATCAGATCGATTCTTTTTTGAATCTCTATACGTGCAATTCCCTCGACACCAGAGGATATTCTCATATTTTTTTGTACATAATTCTTGATACATTCCCGTATTTTTTGATCTTCTTGTAGGCCCTTGGAATAATTTTTTGGTTGTGCAAACCAAAGGGAATGGTGACCTTGGATTGTACCAAGTCTGAAACCGAGTGGATTTATTTTTTGTCCCATACTCCCCCACTAGTATACATATTATGACACGTAATATCTGTCGATTTCTTTTTATATATCC